GGAGTGGGTCCCTCCATAGCATCGGGTAACCACACATGAAGGGGAAATTGTGCAGACTTAGCAACCGCACCGGCAAATAATAAAGCAGCACACAAAGTAACAAAGGAAAAATGAACTTGATTATTATAAATCAAGTTATTGAGTATTTCGAATAAATCCCGAAATTCAAAACTACCTGTTATCCAATAAAAACCTAAAATTCCTAATAAGAATCCAAAATCGCCTACACGATTAGTTACAAATGCTTTTTGACAAGCATTTGCCGCAGAAGGTCGCGTAAACCAAAACCCTATTAATAGATAGGAACACATTCCAACCAATTCCCAAAAAAAATAAATTTGTATCAAATTTGAACTAGTAACTAATCCCAACATGGAAGTACTAAAAAAACTCATATAAGCAAAAAATCTCAAGTATCCTTGATCGTGAGCCATATAATTATCACTATAAATAAGAACCATGATTCCAACAGTAGTAATTAATATTGACATAATAGAAGTAAGTGGATCGATCAGGCAGCCAAATTCTAAAGAAAAATCATTATCGAGGGTCCAAGACCATACATATTGGTGTATAGAACTGCTATTTATTTGCTGAATAGATAAATTAGTTGAAAAAATCATGACTATACTTAACAATAAAATACTTGGAAAAGCCCACATACGACGAAGATTTTTTGTTGCTGTCGGAAAAAGAAGAAGTCCCACTCCTATTAACATAGGAACTGGAAGTAGAACGAAAGGTAAAATCCACCCATATTGATATGTTTGTTGCATAAATAATTTTAAATTCGTAATTAATTCGTTCCGATTTATCGGATTTTACTTCTTTTGAAAGGAGTCAATAAAAAAATAAAAATATGCACTAACTTAACTATTAAAATATAGAATTTATTAATTTGTATTTCGTTTTACTTATTCTTTCTAAATTTCTTCTAAATATTTCAAATATTCAAATCAAGAAGTTCCAATGGGTCAACTCATATGAAAGACAAAGATTAATTAAGAGTCTCCTTTTAATTTTCAAATTAAAGAAAGTCAAATTTTGACAAGTTACTAAAAATATTCTTCTTTTTTTTTTTATTTTATGTGATTTTACCATATCGTTCATAGGTCCTTTTTTTAGAATTTAGAATTTTTTTCTAAAATTCTCTAGAAAAGCACAGATTTTTTTTAAACAATAAATGTCTTTCACATCCAGCTATACCAACGAGTAATCTCTTAATTTTTATTTAAATGGCAGTTCCAAAAAAACGTACTTCTGGATCAAAAAAGCGTATTCGTAAAAATTTTTGGAAAAGGAAAGGCTATTGGGCGGCGTTAAAAGCATTTTCTTTAGCGAAATCTCTTTCTACCGGGACTTCAAAAAGTTTTTTGGGGGGGCAAACAAATAAAATAAAAAAATAAGCTATTAAGAAATAAAACAGAAAACCTTAGAACAATCTAAATCAACCTGACGCAAAAGTGGAAGCCTTCCCTTTCCAAAGGAAAATTCTCCAATTCCATTTCCTGGTGAATTAATCCATAGGAAATGGAATTCTTCTGTTTACTTTGGCCGAATTCAAACAAAGTGTTTTTTTAACAAAAAAAAAACAACACAAGATACTCTATTTTGCATATTTTTTCTTTCCGGGACGGGAGTCTTATTTTCCTGATCAACCTATTTGTACTATTAAGATTTTCTTTTTTTTTTTTTTACAACTTTATTTTCTATAAATTCTTATATATAGCTGATATATCTCTCGCAATCAATTCACGCAAAAACACTTAATAAAAATATTCTGGATAAATATGTGTGAATTTTGAATAATCAAAATATTTTTTTGTTGATTGATAAAACAGATTTTTTTGGGGGGGGAGGGGAGACTTAATTCATAGTAAGACTCGCTGATTTTAGAAGAGCTCAAACCGAGAAGAGTCTAAAGTCCACAATAAAACTAAAACCCTAACCTAAAATAAAATAATGAACCTTAATAAAATAATGAACCTTGAAGTACATATTTGAACAAACTTTTCTTCATTGATTTTCATCTTTCCTCTCAAATATTGCACTCAATTGAATTCTTTAATCTAGACTATTTGCTGCTCGTAGGTTATTATGGGGTCAAGACAAGCCGCTATGGTGAAATTGGTAGACACGCTGCTCTTAGGAAGCAGTGCTAGAGCATCTCGGTTCGAGTCCGAGTAGCGGCAATGGCAGGTCATCTCCTAAAAAATAAAGAAAATAGATCCTATAATGAATAATAATGAATTCCATTTCCGATTTTATAATTAAGGAACTTTTTTATGATATTTTCAACTTTAGAGCATATATTAATTCATATTTCTTTTTCGACTGTTTCAATTCTAATTACAATTCATTTGATAACCTTTTTTGTCGATGAAATCGTAAAATTATATGATTCATCCGAAAAGGGCATGATAATGATTTTTTTGTGTATAACAGGATTATTAATTTCTCGTTGGATTTATTCAAAACATTTTCCACTAAGTGATTTATATGAATCGTTAATCTTCCTTTCATGGAGTTTTTCCTTTATTTATATCGTTCCATATTTCAAAAAAAAGAAAAATATTCTAAACACAATAATTAGTCCAAGTGCTCTTTTTTCCCAGGGCTTTGCTACCTCAGGTCTTTTAACCGAAATACACGAATCCACAATATTAGTACCCGCCCTTCAGTCCGAGTGGTTAATAATGCACGTAAGTATGATGATATTAGGATATGTGGCCCTTTTATGTGGATCATTATTATCAGTATCACTTCTAGTCATTACAATTCGACAAAAGAGAAGATTTTTTTCTACGAATAATCGTTTATTAAATTTAAACGATGCATTTTTACTTGATAAAGTGCAATACATGCATCAAGGAAAAGGAAAAAATGTTTTACAAAAAACTTATTTTTTTTCTCCAATAAATTATTATAAGTCACAATTGATTCAACAATTGGATTATTGGGGTTATCGGGTTATTAGTCTAGGATTTCTCTTTTTAACGATAGGAATTCTTTCTGGAGCAGTATGGGCTAACGAAGCATGGGGATCCTATTGGAGTTGGGACCCAAAAGAAACTTGGGCCTTTATTACTTGGATCATATTTGCAATTTATTTACATACTCAAACAAATATAAAATGGAAGGGTGCAAATTCGGCAATTGTAGCCTTTATTGGATTTCTTATAATTTGGATATGCTATTTTGGAGTAAATTTATTAGGAATAGGATTACATAGTTATGGTTCATTTACATTAACATCTAATTAAATTCAAAAAGGGGGTTCTTACCAATAGGAACCAATAAGAATAGAAAAGCATACAACGTATATCAGATAAAAAGCTTTGTGTGAACTAGCGAGAGCCCCGCTACTTTGATTCGCGGGGCTCTCGCTAGTTCACATTCATTTTTTTTATTTACCACAAGATAAGAAAAAGCCTTCTTTTTGTCATTGTACAACGAAACTTGTTATAAATGTTATAAATGATAAGATCGTTTTTTTTTAATAAAAAAACTATCTATAAAAAGAATTAGATAGGATAACTTCAACCTTTTCAACTGATAGTGAAAGAACGAAATCTGGGTACATACCAATACCGACTACGGGTAAAAAAATAGAGATTGGAAGAAATAACTCTCGCGGCCCAGAATCAAAAAAATAAGAGTTTCGGTCATTAAAATTAAATATCTTGTATCCATAGAACATCTGGCGTAACATAGATAATAAATAAATAGGGGTTAATATAATTCCAATTGCCATTACAAAAGTAATTAGGATTTTTGTCATTAAAAGAAATTTTGGACTAGTAACTAATCCAAAAAATACTATTAACTCCGCAACAAAACCACTCATACCCGGTAATGCGAGGGAGGCCATCGAAAAACTACTGAACATCGTGAACATTTTTGGCATTGGGATAGCTATTCCACCCATTTCGTCAAGATAAAGAAGACGTATTCTATCATAAGTTGTTCCGGCCAAGAAAAAAAGTGCAGCACCGATAAATCCATGAGAGATTATTTGTAAAAGGGCTCCGTTGAGCCCCATATCTGTGATGGAACCAATTCCTATAATTATGAAACCCATATGAGATACAGAGGAATAGGCTATTCTTTTTTTTAAATTCTGTTGACCAAGAGATGTTGAAGCTGCATAAATTATTTGCATTGCGCCCATTATTATCAACCAAGGAGAAAATAGAGAATGAGCATGAGGAAATAATTCCATATTGATCCGAATTAATCCATACGCTCCCATTTTTAATAAAATTCCGGCTAGAAGCATACAAGTACTATAATGTGCTTCTCCGTGGGTATCCGGTAACCATGTATGTAGGGGTATGATTGGTAATTTAACAGCAAAAGCAAGAAAAAACCCAATATAAAATAATATTTCCAAGGCCACAGGATAGGACTGATTAGCCAATATTTCAAAATTTAATGTTGGTGCAGTAGAACTATATAAACCAACGCTCAGAACTCCCATTAAAAGAAAAATAGAACCCCCGGCCGTGTACAAAATAAATTTTGTAGCCGAATACAGACGTTTTTTTCCTCCCCACATAGATACAAGTAGATAAACGGGAATTAATTCTAACTCCCACATGAGAAAAAAAAGTAAAAGATCTCGAGACGAAAATAATCCTACTTGTCCACTGTACATTGCTAACATTAGGAAATGAAATAATCGAGAATCTCGAGTAACCGGCCAAGCCGCTAAAGTAGCTAAAGTAGTAATGAATCCCGTTAGTAAAATAGGTCCTATAGAGAGTCCATCTATTCCTAATCTCCAATGAAAATCCAAAAAAAGGATCCATTTATAATCCTCCATTAGTTGGATTAATGGGTCATCTGGTTGAAAATGATAGCAGAATGCATAAGCCATTAGAAGAAGCTCTAAGATACACATACATATAGTATACCAACGGATTATTCTATTTCCCCTATGTGGAAGAAAAAAAAGGAAGCAACCTGAAAATATTGGCAAAACTGCAATTATTGTTAAACAAGGAAAATGGTTCGTGGTAAAGACAAGATACGCTTGGGCCAGAAAAACCCGTGCTCAATTTAATTTGATTTTGAGCACGAGTTTTGTCGGTAAAAAAAAAAAGAAAATGGGTTCAAGTAGAATTTTATGGTTTATGGAATGTATCAATAAGCTAGACCCATACTGCGAGTTGTTTCATGCCATAAATAAACTCGAACACTCAAAAAATCCGTTGGACATGCAGATTCACACCTCTTACAACCAACGCAGTCTTCGGTCCTTGGGGCAGAAGCGATTTGTTTAGCTTTACATCCATCCCAAGGTATCATTTCTAATACATCAGTGGGGCACGCCCGGACACATTGGGTACATCCTATACATGTATCATAAATCTTTACTGAATGTGACATTGGATCTATACATTTTGAACGTCATAAATTTTCGGTCTAGTAAACTAACTTATAAATGAATCCTCTAGTTAGATACCGGACGAATCAATGAGTGATCATAATAAATTTACTTCCGAATTTCTTTATGAAAAAAGACCAAAATACTTTGATTTCCTGTGTTTTTGCGACCACGACCATACCTTACCTTTACCGCCTCAAACCTATTAAAACTTATTTCTAAATATTCAATTTTCGACTGATACAATAATGAATACTATTTATTCAACAAGTTTGATTGGTTAATACGAATTGATTTTCTGTTACGAAAAATCGATGAAACAATAGCTGGTCCAATAGCTGCTTCAGCGGCTGCAATAGTTATAACAAAAATTGAAAAAATGTCTCCTCTTAATTGACGATTATCAAAAATATCAGAAAATGTTACAAAATTTATATTAACTGAATTTAACAGAAGTTCAAGGCACATAAGGGCTCTAACCATATTTCGACTTGTGATCAATCCATAGATACCAACAGAAAATAAATAGGCACTCAAAACAAAGATATGTTCGAGCATCATTAATCAACTCCTTATCAAGATCAATTTTGATTCGTTTTAATCTGAACAATGATTCAAAAGATTCGATTCTAACAAATATGAAATAAGGAAATAGATTGGTAATAGATCGATATAAAAAAAAGTAAAGCCTTTTTCTTTTTATTGTATTTTGAAATAGTAATTCAAATTAAGGAATTATACCTTTTGTGTTAGTTAATTGTATTTGAATTTAATTACTTGTTTTAAAGATTTCTTATTGACGAGCTATAGAAATAGCACCTATTAAAGCAACTAAAAGGATTATTGAAATGAGTTCAAATGGAAGAAAAAAATCCGTTGCTAAATGAATTCCAATTTGTTGACTATTACTTATCAAATCTTGTTCTAAAATCTGATTTGATTTTGTAGTCCAGCTGATACCATACCAGGCCGTATCTAGAATAGTAGTAATTAGTGAAATAAAAAGACTTGTACAAATCATTGAAGTAATTCCATCCCCAACCGTCCAAAGATGAAAATCTTTGTAATATTCTGAACCATTCATAAACATCACAGCAAAAATTATTAAAACATTTATAGCTCCTACATAAATAAGGAGCTGCGCGGCAGCTACAAAATAAGAGTTCGATAAAATATATAATAAGGATATACAAAAAAGAACCAATCCCAACGAAAAGGCCGAATAAATTAGATTCGGAAGTAATACTACTGCCAGACTTCCTAATATAAGACCCGATCCTAGAAAGACTAAAAGAAAATCATGTATTGATCCGGGTAAATCCATTTGATTTTATAAAAAAAAATCGAAATATTTCATGTCTTTGTTGACCTGACCAGGAAAAAAGAAGTTATCTTTTTTGTTTATTTTAACAGAATTCTTAATTAAATTTAATTTGACTGAACGGGAAAGATTTGGATTAATGAAAATACAGGACTGCTTTTATTTAGTTTCGAAAGCAAAGGTTAAAACCTTCTCTTTATATTTTCTATTATTAAATCATTACATTGTTCGAATAGAAACTCATTTTATTTTAAATAAAGCCACAACCCTCATCAACCAATCGTTCTTTTGTATTGACCAAGCAAAAACCTCATTTCTTTAACTCCAAAAAAACCAAAAATTCTTTTTTTTTTTGAATCGAGAGTTTTATACGTTGTTGAGTTGAGGTAAATTTGAAGAAATTGTTCGAATTGTGTAATCTTCAATTATTGATACCGGTAACCGGCCTAAAGCAATTTGATTATAATTCAATTCATGACGATTATAAGTGGAGAGCTCATATTCTTCGGACATTGATAAACAATTTGTTGGACAATACTCAACACAATTACCACAAAATATACAAATTCCAAAATCAATACTGTAATTAAGTAATCGTTTCTTTCGAATATCTGTTTGCAATTTCCAATCTACAACGGGTAGATCTATAGGACATACACGAACACATACTTCACAAGCAATGCATTTATCAAATTCAAAGTGGATTCGGCCTCGGAAACGTTCTGATGTAATCAATTTTTCGTAGGGGTATTGAATAGTTACAGGTAAACGATTCGAGTGGGACAAGGTAATCGCGAAACCTTGACCAATGTACCTGGCAGCTCGTGTTGTTTGTTGACCAGAGTTCAAGAACCGAGTTAGCATAGGGAACATGTCGGAATATCTATAAAAATTTTGACTCGTTTCTTTCTCTTGTTTGAGACAAGTTATGAAGAATATAATATTCTATTCCTTTACAGTGAAAGAAGTTCGAACGAAGTCGTTAATAATAGATTACCTAAAGAAATAGGTAAAAGAAATTTCCATCCAAGATTTAATAGTTGGTCCATTCTCAGCCTTGGTAAAGTCCATCTTGTTGCAATAGAAATGAATAAGAACAAATAAGTTTTAGCCAGTGTAATAAAGATACCGATTATTGTTCCAAAAACCTTTCCTCTTTTATTTATGTCAAATAACTCAGGACCAAATATATTTGGAATAGAAAGATTCCACCCCCCCAAGTAAAGAACTGTTACAAATAATGAGGAAATTAGTAGATTTAGATATGAAGCAACATAAAATAAGCCAAATTTGATACCCGAATATTCGGTTTGATAACCAGCTACTAATTCTTCTTCCGCTTCTGGTAAATCAAAAGGCAATCTCTCACACTCGGCTAGAGAAGAAATTAGAAAAATGATAAACCCTATAGGTTGACGCCACAAATTCCATCCCCAAAAACCATATTTGGATTGTGTTTCAACTATATCAACTGTACTTAAACTGTTAGATAATCATAGTCGACAATAACATCACTGCTTTCATCGCTATTACAGAACCGTACATGAGATTTTCACCTCATACGGCTCCTCATAGGTCACAAATAAATCTAAGAAACAACTTTCAACATTATTTATCTTGATGTGTTTGTAGGATCTATAGAGAATAAAACTCTTATCCTAAGGCCTAGAATTAGACTAATGGAATTCTGTCTGCTAGATTTATAATTAGAATATAATAAAAAGTGCTTCTGAATTGATCTCATATTTTAAGAATTTTCATTTTTCTTTGTTGATTAAAAACTTTAGCCTTGAATGAAAAAAATACTTTTTAGAGGAATATCGCATAGATATTTGATATTTCAACTTCTCATTTTCGATTACGAAAATAAATTTAGGCATTACATAACAAGAATTTTTTATTCCTATTCTCCTTTCTCAGAAAAGAAGCATTATCCCCATTATCAAAAGTAAAAGATTTTTTCGTTTTGATAGTTATTTGCTTAATCGGTGGACAGGAACATACTCTGGGTCGAAATCATGGGGAGTACTTCTTCAAAATTTCTACCAACTTAAAGCCCCAATTCGAATTATTTTTCTATAAAAAAATATCCTATTGGATAATTTTCAAAATCTCCATTACTAATCCTTTGTGTATCTTGGTCTTCCTAACCATCCACTCGTTTTTTTGAATTTTTCATTAGGATAATACATCTATATAGTATAGAAAAACCCATCCAATTAATCTTTTAAACCCGCTTCAAGCCATGATGACTAATCAGCCAATCTTGGGGTAAACAGCCTTGACTGCTTATGTTTACTTTCACTTAATTCTTGTACATAGGAAATGAGATTTCATTCTTTTAACAGCAAATTTTGAAGTCGTTTTATTTCACTCATATAACTATACTGGTTTAATTCATCAACCCAATTATGAATAAAAAAAAATACATATTCAAATCATTTGACTTTCTTGTTAGAAAGCAAAGAAATGGGGGAATTTTTATGTCTCACCGAATCACACGTAGAGATATTGATAATACACATAGAGTTAATGGTATTTCATAACTAATTGATTGAGCAGCAGCCCTTAATCCACCTAAAAAAGAATATTTATTATTTGATCCATATCCTGACATAAGCAATCCAACGGGAGCAAGACTTGAAATGGCGATCCATAAAAAAACACCAATACTAAGATCAGCTAGAATAAAACGATAACTCAAAGGAATTATTGAATAACTTAGTAAAATGGATATGACTGCTATGGCTGGACCAATACTGAATAAACGAGTATCTCCTCTAGATGGAAGAAGATTTTCTTTGAAAAGTAGTTTTGTACCATCGGCTAAAGGTTGAAGAATTCCCAAAGGCCCCGCGTATTCGGGTCCAATACGTTGCTGTATCCCTGCAGATATTTCTCTTTCTAACCAAACAATTACTAGAACACCCAGTGTGATTCCTAATACAAGAATTAAAATAGGGACAAGTATCCATAGGATCCCATAAGCTTCTTTTAAGGATTCCAATCTAGAAAACGAACGGATAGCTTCTATTTCTGTTATATCAATTATCATTTCAACGATCAACTTCTCCCATAATGATATCTATACTACCTAGTATCGTCATAATATCAGCCAATTTCATTCTTTTAACTAAGTGCGGAAGAATTTGCAAGTTGATAAACCCCGGCGGTCGGATTTTCCATCTCCAAGGAAAAACACTCTGATCTCCGATCAGAAAAATTCCCAATTCTCCCTTTGGTGCCTCGACTCTTACATAAAGTTCTTGCTTGGACAATTCAAAAGTAGGAGAAGGCTTTTTACTAATAAAGCGATATTCAAAATCATTCCATTCAGGGTCTTTTATTCTATCAATAGCAAAGCGCCGGCTTTCTAAATTCTCATAGGGCCCCCCCGGAATTCCTTCCAAGGCTTGTTGGATTATTTTTATGGATTCTGTCATTTCACTGATTCGTACTAAATAACGAGCTAATGAATCCCCTTCTTTTTGCCATTTAATTTCCCAATCAAATTCGTCATAACACTCATAACGATCAACTTTACGAAGATCCCACTGTATTCCGGAAGCTCGTAGCATTGGCCCCGATAAACCCCAATTTAGTGCTTCTTCTCCGCCAATAATACCTACGCCTTCAACTCGTTCTAAAAAAATAGGATTTCGTGTAATAAGCTTTTGATATTCAGCAACCCCAGTTAAAAAATAATCGCAAAAATCCAAACATTTATCTATCCAGCCATAAGGTAAATCAGCAGCGACCCCTCCGATACGAAAATAATTATGCATCATGCGCATACCGGTAGCAGCTTCGAATAGGTCATATATCAATTCTCGTTCTCGAAAAATATAGAAAAAGGGTGTCTGTGCTCCAATATCTGCCATAAAGGGGCCAAGCCATAACAAATGGGAAGCGATACGACTCAACTCCAGCATAATAGCTCTAATATAGCTAGCCCTTTTAGGTACTTGAATATTTCCTAGCTGTTCAGGTCCATTTACGGTTATTGCTTCTGTAAACATGGTAGCTAAATAATCCCAACGTGTTACATAAGGCAAATATTGTATAATTGTTCGATTTTCCGCAATTTTCTCCATTCCTCTATGTAAATAACCCAATATAGGGTCACAGTCAATAACATCTTCACCATCGAGAGTAACGATCAGTCGAAGAACACCATGCATTGATGGGTGGTGAGGACCCATATTCACTATCATGAGGTCGTTTCTTGTAATTGGTGTAATCATAAGTTTTTCCCGAGTCAGTCTTCCATGCATTTCTAAAAGTAAAAAGAAGTTCATTAAAATTTAAACGACTAAACTCATCAAATGTTATCATGCTTCAAATTAACGAGTTTTTATTTCTCGAATATCCAACTCATTAATTAATTCTTTATAGCGTCCTCTACTTCTTTTTGACAAATAGGCTAGTAGTCGTTGACGTTTTCCCAAAATTTTGCGCAAACCTCTCTGAGATGAAAAGTCTTTTTTGTGCAACTCCAAATGTGAAGTAAGCCTCCTTATCTTAGTGGTGAAACTGAATATTTGAAATTCAACAGACCCTTTATTTTCTTCGTTTTCTTTTTGAGAAATAATCGAAATGACTGAATTTTTTACCATAACAAAATGCCCCTTTTTCCTTGTACAGATATGACTTTTACCGATCAATAATAATAATGCTATTAATTTTTCTGTGGGATATACAATAATTTAATCCAAATAACTCCTAATTTTCTGAATTGAAACTAACCAATCAAATTTGAAATTTGATTTAGATAGGAATAGAAAAAACTCGGTACATTTTTGCATCGAAGACCTCAAATGCAGAAGCTTCTGTTAATTAATTTCGGGATCTAATTAAGATTTTATTCATAGTCATTTTATATTAGATACTAGAATGAGATGTGAGACAAGAAAAGCACGTGATCAGTCTATTTGTTTAATTTCATATACCCTATAATTATATATAATTATATATAGGGTATATAGAAATAGTGTCTTAGTCACAGAATTTCAATCGCGGATACAGGTATATTCTTAACATACTGAAACGACTGCCATTGTTGGTATCAAAACAATAACGATTCATACAAGCTAAATCTTCTAATCGATAATTAGGCCAAAGAAAGAGCTTTAATTTCATTAATTCATTTTTTTCTCTATCGAGATGGCTATTGTCGTGTGAAACTCGGCTGCTTTTTGTTACGTTCTTTTCATTCCAAAATACTGGATTTCTATCTATATAATTTCTATTCTTTGAACCGAAACAAATTAGAATTCTAACTTTTCTACGACGTTTAAACGATAAAATATTTTCCGGAACAAGTAAATCAAAATTATTTTTGTTTCTATTTTTGCTTATTCTTTGATGTGGTAAAATAATTTCATCCAAGTTTTTCTTAGAAACATATCTTTGCTCTTGATATTTTTGATTAATTTGATCCTTACTCTTATGAAGCAACAAAATACCTATGGTTTGGTACATAATAAATTGTCCATCTTTTTTGCCAGCCAAACGAAGTGGTTCTACGATCAATACTCCCTTTTTCATCAATTCTGAGAGAGTTAAATTATTTTGAATCAACATTATATCCAAACAAATTTCTCTCTTTTGAATAGAGGATATAGTAATTTTTCTTGGATCTATCAGTCTAAGCAGGAGACAGTAGACCTTGATATTATTGATCATTCTTTGATTCAAAGTTGGGTCCCATCTCAATTGAAAAAGCAAATAACGTTTCAGGAAAAAATCTAGTTCTGCTTCTGTATTTCTTTTGTATTGTTTTTTATTTTTCCCCTTTTTGATGTCCGAGCTTGTATACTTTTCTTCAATATCTTTTTGTTGTGAGAGAACGGATTCGCGATCTCCTTGGCTTATGGGTTCTTCTTCATTTCGATGCTTTTTATTCAATGCTATCAACAAATTTCTCTTTTTCTTTTCATTAATCTTTTTATTTTTACTACTATTTAAAAGAAGTAATTTGCTTGGTATAAACCAAGGTTTCATTTTATATACTTTATAAAGTAACACAAATTCTGGGAAGAGCCAAAATCCCAGATTTGATATAGGGCGCTTTAGTATTTTTTCATTCATTCCCATCCAATCAAAAAACCCCTTGTGAGAGTTTAGTGAATTGCTTTCTGGAATCATAAGATAAAAAATATCTTTTTTAGAAATTATTTGAGAGTTGTTAGTACGAATTTGAGCATTTTGATTCCTATTGGTATCAATTATCATCCAGGCCTCAATATCCACTTTTTGTCTAAGAGAAAAATTGAAAATTTTCCAATCAAAATATTTTCTATCAGCCGGTTTTCCCATATATGGAATATCAGCCTGCCCTAGATCGTTTTGAATATGGATGTTCCTCCGTATACCAAAAAGGGCTTTTTTTGTCTTGTTATAAGTATAAGAAATTTCTTGGTTCTTATTTCCTTCAAAGGGAGGTCTATAAAAAAAGCATTCCGTTTTATTTTCATAATTAATAAATTTATATGATAAAAGATTATATCTGTAGGATTTATAGGATTTTTGAAAATTTTCTTTTTCATTAGATAATAAATCTACTTCAGATTGTTTTTTGGAACCAACAAATAGGTTTTTTTCATATGAATGCCCCTTGCTTAAATTTCCCTTTTTAGCTATACAACACCGGCGAACTAAAGTTCGCCTTTTTTCTGGTATTAATCGTGACCATCTGATCTGAGATAAATGGTATTGAAAATGCCCCTTTAACCAGTTTTTCCATTGATTCGTTTCATAGCCCGGAAGTTTCTTATTTGCTAATTTCAAATTAACCACTCCTTGTCTTTCAAAAGAATCTTTTATTTTAGGTTTAAGAAAGGGGGGTATTCTTTGATATTGAACAACAGATCTTACTGAGTTACTAATTTTGATTTGTGATAATTTGTAAAATACATAGGCTTGTGACATGTAGGATAAGTCATCAAAAATACGTGAATTTTCTTTAATTTTAATATTACTAATCTTATCAAGTGGCTTTTGTATAGCTGAAATAAACGAAATTGGGGTTCTCTTTTTTTTATTAATTTTTGCTTGTTTTCTTTCATTATTGTAAATCGATTTATCAATAATTTTTTTTGTTAATTTAGTAAAAAGTTCTGTATTTATTCTGGGAATATTAATGGTACATAAAAATGTATCTGTGTAGGTTTTTTCAATGAAAATTTTTAAAAAGGACGGTAGTTTATAGATTAATCGAGCATTTCTTCTTTTTAATACTTGCCATTTTTCAAATCTTTTAGCATTAGAACTTGTTTTCTTAGGACTAAGAGTATTTATTCTTGGAGTTACTTTTTTTTTCTCTTTTGAGATTTTTTCTATTTTCTTTCGGATTTTACTTGTTCTATCAGTGAGATCCTTCGTTTTTTTTTCTATCAACGGGGAATTTGTCCAACTCTGAGATGCAATTTTACTAAATGATTCGTGAATTATCTGATTGTTTATCCTAGAATCTTTTTCATCTTTAAGTTCGCTTGATTTATATACTTCTCTTAATCTAAACAATAAAATTGGATTTACTTTTGAAAGTTCTTTTGTTATTTTTTTTATAAAAAAAACACCTCCGGTAACCCATTTTTTTAGTTCTTTTGAAACGTTTCGAAAAAAATTTGTTTTTTCTTTGAAAATCGTTAGAACTTGAAAATACTTCTTTTTACCTTTTACTATTTGTTTTTTTAATTCCTTAAAAATGGGTTTAAAAAAAGAAGGACGTTTTCGGGGCGGACCAAAAGGAAGTTCCGCTTCCATTCCCAAAATTGTTAAAAAACAAAAATCATCTTTTTTATTTTTCGTTATATCTTTCTGAGAGGGTCGTGGTTTTGATTTGCGCCAAGGTTTCAGACAGAAAGGAAACAGTATTTTTATCTGAATACCGTCTGTTAACCAACTTTTTGGAAATTCTGTTTCTGATAATGGAACACCGTTATAGGTACATTTAAGATGTATCTCTCTATCCCATTCTTGGAAATCCTCAGTCCATTCACTAAGTTGGAGTAGGAGTATACGGCCAATATTTTTTGTAATTATTAATAAAGGTAATAGAATACTTTTTCTAAAAATAGATTGAGTTATTAACATACAACCTCTTATTACTTGCGCAAGTGGAATGCTATCCCAGGCCTCTGCTATCCCTATTCGCACTTTTTCCTTTCTTTTGTTCTTTTCTTTTTTTTCTTCTCTTTTTGTTTGTTCTTTTGTATACTCTACTATTTTGAATGTTTCTCCTTTACACAGCCAATTTCGAAAAATTACTTTAATAAATCCGGAGATA